AAAATGAGAAGAATCGGAGTTTATTTGTACTGTGTCTGAAATACATCCTTTCTATTCCTATCCTTCCACTCTTTGATTGAATCCTTTTAGCTCATTTTTTTTTTTTGAGCTTTTAGATTTGATATATATACGAAAATCTAACATACTTTTGGAATAAGAAAAGTATTAACAGAGAGGAAAAAAATAAAAATGAAAAAGAAAGTAAAGAATATCTATCCCGATCCGTCTCAATGAATTAATTTCATTTGTATGAGGTATGAATATCTATCCGATACATTATTCACGTGTCAGGAACCAGATTTGAACTGGTGACACGAGGATTTTCAGTCCTCTGCTCTACCAACTGAGCTATCCCGACCATTTCCCGTGCATCATCCTAGCAGAGTACTTATATCTATGTATCTATGTCAATGAAAAGAACTAAAAAAGAAAATATTAACAAATTGGACCTAGCCCCTTAATTTCTTAGATCTTCAAAAAGAAGACTTTCTTTGTAAATGTAAGGAAAAAGATATGGACTATGAATGATTCAATAACGGAGATTCCTTGAACATATATGTTCATATCGTACTATACAAAACAAATGAGATTGGATTGGAAGAAGATACGAGGATTTCTATTCGGATCCATTTGTGAAAGAACAGAGTGAATGAAATGAGAAAGATATTGAATTTTGTTTGAACTGAGCCACTGATGAAAAAAAAAGAAAGAGGATGAGGATAAATAAAGAGCGAGGCGAGGAAGTAAAATGGGCTTTTTATTGGGGATAGAGGGACTTGAACCCTCACGATTTTAAAATTCGACGGATTTTCCTCTTACTATAAATTTCATTGTTGTCGGTATTGACATGTAAAATGGGACTCTCTCTTTATTCTCGTCCGATTAATCTTCAAAAGATCTATCAAACTCTGGAATGAATCATTTGATCGCTGAATATTCGAATTCGATTCTTTTTTCAACTTCAATTGGAATTGATTCACAATAACTCTTCCATTTTTCATAGATTTTTTGATCTCTATCATTCTAATTACTAGAGAATAGAAATAGAAGATTTCTATTTTCATATATAGAGATACAGAATAGGATTCAATAGAAGATTTGGGTTGTGATTAATCGTTTGCTATGTCAGTATGTATACGTACGTATTAGGTATATAAGGTTATCCTTTCTGTCATTTCGATAGAAATGATTTTAGCTACTAACGTAACGTAGTAAATTTCATTCGTTAGAACAGCTTCCATTGAGTCTCTGCACCTATCCCTCTCATTTTCCATCTCTCAAAAAAAAAGATTTGGCTCAGGATTGCCCATTTTTAGTTCCAGGGTTTCTCTGAATTTGGAAGTTACCACTTAGCAGGTTTCCATACCAAGGCTCAATACAATCAAGTCCGTAGCGTCTACCAATTTCGCCATATCCCCCTTTCCTTTGAGACAAGGATCCAGTTGTAATTCCATCCACCTCTTTCATTGATCTTGGCACTATTGAATTCATTAGGTAATGATTCCTATATCGAAAAAGTGTATGCTGCTATTTTCTTTTTTTGCCCACCCTCTATTCTCTATTCTATATTCTATCATTTCATCTCTATTGGATGAACCCTATTTGTTTCAATACGAAATGATTCTATCATTGATGTATCCGCAATTCAATATGGATAGATATATCCCACATATATATATGCCTTTCCTCCTCCTTCATTTTTAAAGTGCGGTTTGGAATAGTGGAACGGTCGATATTCATTCTTTTTCTTTTTTCATTTCGAATTCTAATTTCATTGATATATTGATATTTTATTTCCTATTCATATATATGAATATGGAATTGAATTTCTATTTCTATTTAGCTATCTAATTTCTTTATATCTAAATAGTTTTCTTTTCTATTTTCTAAATAGAATCTAAAATATATAACTAATAACTAAGAAATAGAAGAAATTGAAAGAATCAATAAATGAAATAAAAAAAGAAGAAGAATCACTAGGTAATAGCTAAGATCCGATAGTTTCCTGTATTCCTATACACTATTGCTCTTATATCCGCCCGCTTAGCTCAGAGGTTAGAGCATCGCATTTGTAATGCGATGGTCATCGGTTCGATTCCGATAGCCGGCTCTTTTTCTTTATCGATTTTTTATTTCCATGATTTAAAATCTCTACTCTCGCTTTCTCTAAATGTCGGGTCACCGATCTATTATGTCATGGTAACTTGCAGCTATAGCTATGAAGAAAAAAGTTGACTAGAACAATTAGATCTCTACAGAAGAAATTGGAAAACGTAACCTTCGCTTGAATTTCCTATATATACAAAAAATCCGAATATTGATAAGATTTCTTTTCTTCTGTTTTGTAGGACTTTAGTAAATTTCGTTTTGCTTTGCTAATACTTTAGTTCAGTCTGAATTTATATCTTTTTGTCAAATGAAAGTGAATCAAAAAGGAGCCTTTATATGTCTCGTTACCGAGGACCTCGTTTCAAAAAAATACGCCGGCTGGGGGCTTTACCGGGACTCACTAGTAAAAGACCCAGATCCAGAAGTGATCTTCAAACCCAATTGCGCTCTGGAAAAAGATCACAATATCGTATTCGTTTAGAAGAGAAACAGAAATTGCGTTTTCATTATGGTCTGACAGAGCGACAATTACTTAAATATGTGCATATTGCTGGAAAAGCCAAAGGGTCAACAGGCCAGGTTTTACTACAACTACTTGAGATGCGTTTGGATAACATCCTTTTTCGATTAGGTATGGCTTCGACCATTCCTGGAGCCAGACAATTAGTTAACCATAGACACATTTTAGTTAATGGTCGTATAGTGGATATACCAAGTTATCGTTGCAAACCCCGAGATATTATTACTACGAAGGATAAAGAAAGATCAAAAGCTCTGATTCAAAATCATCTTGTTTCATCCCCCCACGGGGAATTGCCAAACCATTTGACTATTGACTCCTTACAATATAAAGGATTTGTAAATCAAATAATAGATAGTAAATGGATCGGTCTTAAAATAAATGAGTTGTTGGTCGTAGAATATTATTCCCGTCAGACTTGATTCTAACGAAAATAAAAAAACAAGGTTCATACAATTTTGACTCCTTTCTCTGAAGTAAATAGAGTACCTTGCGCCCTGTCTCATTAACGTATCAAAAAAGGATCGGCAATAGGATTCTTTTTCTTTTTTATTCTTTTCAATATCAATACGATATTTCTATTTATATTTGACCTATCACAGGGGTTCATTAGGGATAGAGAATCTCTATTAAATAAGTAAATAAGGGTCTTACCGTTAGAATAATGATATCAATTCTTATTTTCTTTGATACATTGTAGTCGGTAACGTTGATGAATGAAAAGAAACGGAGAGAGAGGGATTCGAACCCTCGGTAAACAAAAGTCTACATAGCAGTTCCAATGCTACGCCTTGAACCACTCGGCCATCTCTCCTACAGAATGTTATTCTTGACCAAAACCCGAATGAATAGCGAGTCCTTCATCTTAATTGTAGTACATGTATGACCGTCCGATGGTTCCATAAGAAGAAATTTCTTTTCCAATTTCATATTTATCAACAACAACTTCTTTCATCAGCTAACCCATGGAATTCATGAATCGTCCGATGAATCTTTCTATTTCAATTGTATGGTGTGGCACATACACGTTATGCAAACAAAAAGGATGGTTACTTTATTTGAATTTGATTTTCTCATGGAATGATTATTCCATTCTTTTCCTTTTTGGATCATAACCAAATCAAGACTTCTCGAGTTATCAAAACCCATAGGAAACTTGGTTATTCAATTTAGATGAAATAGTAATAGTCATTGGTATACTACGAAATTGTAATGAAATCTAATCTGATTCAACTATTTCATTTCATCTTTGTCCAAAAGGGGGATACCACATTTTTTCCAATTAGTCTGTTTTTATGTTATTTTGTACTGTACAATTCCTTTTTTGTGGGATCATTTTCCCCGAAGGGGGATGAGAAGAATTATAGAATGAATTGCTAATTATGCCTAGATCTCGAATAAATGGAAATTTTATTGATAAGACCTCTTCAATTGTAGCCAATATTTTATTACGAATAATTCCGACAACTTCAGGAGAAAAAAAGGCATTTACATATTACAGAGATGGTGCGATTTGATTTTTTCTTGTTTTTTTTTACCCCTGAGTTTTACGAGAAAAAGAACGTAGTTAGGAATAGAAAAAAACAAATTAGTGAAAGAAACCTACGCTTGGTGAAGGTGAAGTTTAGAGATAGAGCAATTCCTTCTGTCGTGTATCCTCGATTGATGCAGCCTTAGATGCTTCAATTATCGATTTTAGTATTGAGCGAAAGGTTACATCTATAGGTTCTGTATTGGAGGTCAATCCTACTTCATTTAGTACCAATAGGTGGCATCGGGGAAAAAGCACTACACCTAGGAATCAACAACACAAAAACTTTGTTATAAATAACCCTTTTCCTTATCGGTATCGGGACTAAAAAGAATGGTTAGGAAAACAAAGATCCATCTCATTCGTACTTTTGGTACCCGTATAACCATCAAAGACCGTTGAAGTGACTAATTCCTGGAAATCGTAAGCGTTGAGTACAAAGAAATCTTTGGAGTTACCATTTCTATCTAGCACTAATATGATTGGTGTTAAGAAAAAACCTCTTGTGGGAAGGCTGGCTAGAAATTTCTTGTAAAAATACCAGCTCCTGTCAGTTCATAATGAGAATAGTTAAATTTTGATTACATGAATTATTCCTCTTAGTACTATGCACAGAAGGGAGGAGCCGTATGAGATGAAAATCTCACGTACGGTTCTGGAACGGAGATTCTTTTACTAGAATGAACGACCGTAACGGATGTCGGCTCAATCCGAAGGAAATTATGCAGAAGCTTTACAGAATTATTATGAAGCTACGCGACCAGAAATTGATCCCTATGATCGAAGTTATATACTCTATAACATAGGTCTTATACACACAAGCAACGGAGAGCATACAAA